TGATTTAGGGCTCAATAGAATTCCCAAATCAGACTTTGGTAAATCATTTTTTTTTGCATCTCCTGCTCTGCTGATTCAGAGGTACCGTCTCTTGGATCCAATGCAAAACTCTTTCTGAATGAGAGAGATAAAGACGAGAAAGACCAATGAAATAAAGTTGAAAGATTGTATAGTATAGTTTAATGGTAAAGTTTGATTACCATTAACCCCCAGAAAAGTTAACGAGTTTTTCGGTTTGATTCATATCCTATTCATCTTATAAAGGTGTCCCTCGGCTGATTTATATTAAGTTAAGGTGGCCTTAGGCCTTATTCCCTATTGTATTTGTATTGTGTAGTGCTTTTTGATTTCCTAAAGGTGGCCGGCCCTCGGCAACTATTATTTCTAGTTTATTTATGAATAAAGGTGGCCATAGGCCCCTATGGTCCATTGGTGCCCCTATGGTCCAGTGGTTACGACCTCTCTCTTTCACGGAGAAAACGAGGGTTCAAGTCCCTCTAGGGGTATACCAAGACCATAGGAGTAGGATTTTATCAAAAGTGAAATGTATTTGTCAAGTCCGCCTGGGAGACGAAAGGAAGTTGATTATGGAACGTCTAATTAGGCGTTGGGTCGATGCCCGAGTGGTTAATGGGGACGGACTGTAAATTCGTTGACAATATGTCTACGCTGGTTCAAATCCAGCTCGGCCCAAAAATTCGCCAATCTACTATCAGATGGTAGAACCCTCTTGTTCTTAAGAAATACCTGATAAGAGAGAAGAAAAAAGAATCCAAATTTTCTGTTAGATCTCTTCTTATTTCCCTGGGATTGTAGTTCAATAGGCAAGAGCACCGCCCTGTCAAGGCGGACGTTGCGGGTTCGAGCCCCGTCAGTCCCGACGGATCCAATAAGTACATCAATTCACCTCTCCATTTTATGTGAAATGAAAGAAGGGACAGAGATCATAATTTAATTCCGAAGGGGTTTCCCCTCTTTTTTTCAGGATTCTGTCGAAGAAAGAACAAACCCTAAACTAAAATGAAAATAACTAAAATAGTGAAGTTGATAGAATATTCCATCTTTTCTCCCGCGACTCATCTTTCTCATACTTCTTCGTCTTCCAAAGAAAATTGGATCATTCAAATTTACAACCTAATTCCTCTCTTTTTCCACTTCGCTTGTATTTTTTGTTGGGGTTTTGTAGTTAATGGAAACGGACGAGGATACTTCATTTTATGGTTCTACACGGAAGACCTAAGGTAGGTTATAGAAAAGAAAGAACAGAAAAGAAGGATAAATAAAGGAATTTTTGATTGGTCCGGGAATCCAATCTTGGATTCGGTATGGATAAAAGATCTTCGTATGTTATACTATTCAATTCTCGACGACGAATTAATTTAATAGCTCAGATATTGTTATTCATGATATTGATCCGATTCAAGATCATCGATAGGTAATGCATTCATTGAATTGACAGGTGAAAGATTTATCATCTCTATGGGATTAAATCCCGAGTTATTGTGAAATAAAAAAACGCTGAGATTGAGATTATGGAAGTAAATATTCTTGCATTTATTGCTACTGCACTGTTCATTTTAGTTCCTACTGCTTTTCTACTTATCATTTACGTAAAAACAGTCAGTCAAAATAATTAATTACTTGAAATGAAACTTGACTTATGAGTTCTTATCAATAGTTGAAGAAATCAAATCAAAAGGATTATTTTTTTGCGTCTTAAATGAAATCAACGGGCTATAATGGGCGGTATTCTATGAGATCCGAGAGTATGGTAAGAAAGAAATTTCTTACCATACTCTCTATTAGTGTTCTAGTAGTGTATAAAGTTGTACTTTACTTTCTAATAAAGTTGGTATACTATATTAGCTTCTATCTTCAATATATGTAGTGATTAATCCATATATGGAATTAACGTAGGACCCAATTCTCTTTCTTTCTGAAATAATTGTTTTACTGTTATATAATAAATTTCTCCACTAGAATCCAATGGAATTTCGAAATGAATAAATTTCAATTCAAATAATTATTTCAATTCAAATAAAAAATGCGTTGCAGAACGATCTAGAAAACAATTGATACCGTTTCATTCCTAAACTAAATTAGTAGTGCTTCTAAAGTCCACTTCTTCCCCATACTACGAGTGAAAGGGAAAATGTAAAGACTACCATTAAAGCAGCCCAAGCGAGACTTACTATATCCATGTCAATTATGTCCCTTATCTTTATGATAGAAATATTCCATTATTGTATTGCTCACTAATAATAGTAGAATCCATGGTCCAGAGTCAAAAAGGGATTCTGGCCGAAGACTATTGATGAACCAATCAAATAAATCCATTTCTAAAAAATTCCTATATGATTTCTAATCGGGAAAGACTAAACACAACTAAAATACACAATGACGCTACAAAGGAATGTTACTAATGGAACATATAGTAATAAAAAAAGAGGGCCCATTCTTTGTTGCCCTTCAAAGTAAAAATAGATCAATTGCTATCTATTACATACTTTTATTTCCTATTTGATCTAATCCGTACCCTTTCCCGATTGTCTCTCTGAAGCAGTTGGGAGATAGTATATTATACTCTTGACGAGGGGTTTCAAAAAAAGAATAATAATTTTTTTCACTTTTTCTATAAAAAAGTAAATTATCCATCCAATCTCAATCTAATAGTGATTGAATGCCTGAACACTCAGAGATTCTCGCGAGTCTATATATTCTATATATGTAGATTACATAAAGGACTTTCCACAACTAGTTAGCCGCCGGCTATGCCAACGAAATTCAAGACCCAATCAGTAGACATTACAGTAGCAGTAGAAGGGAATCGGGAAGTCTTGCTTCGACCATTATAATATAATCTTTCTTTGAATTTTAGATTGAAAGATTTCCAATCTTTTACAAAATCCCCAGAACAGATGTTTAGAATCAACCAAGTATCAACAATCGCCTTATTCTGTTCTGCTGGGGAAAATTTGGGTGATTTATATCAGCAGATAATAAATTTTGATTCGTTTGTTGATGAGGCGGCACCCGGATTTGAACTGGGGAAAAAGGATTTGCAGTCCCCCGCCTTACCACTCGGCCATGCCGCCAAAACGATACACAATAGGATAAAATTTTCTGGGTTGGATTACTAAACTTTAGTTTATTGTACTTGCATCCCTTTTGAAATTTAATCCTTTTTTTTCTAAATTTATAAAAATTCTAAAAGAAACACTTTTCCCCTTTTGTTTGGCCACCCCTTCGATTGATTGTATAGTATCTCAAAACATACAATGTCGAAAAACTTCCCCTCACTTTTCTATTGAAAAATCAAATGTATATTTTCATTCAAAAAAGCCAAAATTTATGACAAATGGGAACCATTAACTATTCGTTGACTGAGAATTCCTGGATGATTCTTGGATTTGAATCTAAAATTGGGTTTGCCTAATGACATAAGAAACTACAAAACATACTTAATTGATTCTTTTGAATCAAAAATCCTTCTCAATTTCCATTATAACAAAAATGATAAGTATATGTAAACCCCACAATGGGAATTCTTACACAGATACCAAATTGGGCATCTTTTTTAGAGTATGTTTCCTATACCTATAAATATATGGAATTCGTTGGAACAAAAAAAGGCCCGGCTGGGTATTGACCGGGCCAGGCCCAAAAGGCACTTCGAACAAAATAAAAGCAAGAAGGTCTTCTTTATTTATCTTTCTATTTGGATCTTTCGAGCATCTAAATGGAATTGCTAATTATATAATAACGATAAAGAATGTGAAAGAAATACTTTCGTTAATCCTTACTTGATGTGTAATGTAACATAGTAATTATCTTTTTCAATTGGGAGAGATGGCTGAGTGGACGAAAGCGGCGGATTGCTAATCCGTTGTACGAGTTATTCGTACCGAGGGTTCGAATCCCTCTCTTTCCGTTTCCGTTGATGACTTTCTATTTTTTTCTTTCAAATTTCGCAAACCCCTTTTGATTTTTTTACTAGTTAAACGTATGGAATATTAATATATAAAATAAAATCTTAAGAAAATTGTAAAATCAAGCAAGAAAAACGAAATTTTTATTTTATTCTTCACGTCCAGGATTACGTCCTGGATCATTGGATAGGAATCCAAAGATGAAGAGAGAAACAAAGAATATTACTACTGTGTAAACGAAAAGTTTGAGAGTAAGCATTACACAACCTCCAAGATCATTTTTTGAAAAAGAAAAACGAGAAAAGATAATAGATCCTCCATTTTTATATCACATATCCTATTTTGACACCAAGAAATGAATTCTAGAAATAGAAAAGAATGTTCAGAAATTCAACTGAAGTTTAAATTTGTAATAAGAGTCTTTGATTATCACAAATCACTTTCATACCCACAATTAGATATTCTAAGGGACCCTAACCTAATAAGGTCTTTCGCCGGAAAAAGGATTAGAATCGGGAAATGGGGCGAGCCCAATTTATTGCGGCTATCCAAGAATTTCAATGTTTGAATTGAAGGTTCATACTCCCAGACTTATTTGATCTTATCAATTGTTATAATTTTTCTCGAATAAATCATGAATTTTCTAGGATAGTATTCAAGATCTTATCGAAAACTTACAGCAGCTTGCCAAACAAAGGCTAAAAGAAAAAAGAACAGGGGTATGACTGGCATAACATCTACGATTGGATTCAAAAAAGCATAGGCTTCGGGCAATTTGGCGAAGAAAAGACTACTCGGATAAAGGGCAGAATTAAGACAGATCAAACTAAAGATATTAAGCATAACAGACATTTTGTTCGTCGAGATAATTGCATTTTGATTGAGTTATTTATATAAGGAAAAATGAAGAAAGTAAGGTAGACAAAAAACTCCTTCTTTTTCCGCTCAATCAAAAATCCTCCAATTCTCAAAGGAGAATAGAAGAAATCATACTTTCATACAATATCTTAATTGAATTGTATGTAATGATCAATAAATTCAGTTGAATTCTAGATATACACATGTCAAAATCCTAGCACGAATCTATAATATATTCTATAAAGAAGAATAAAGAAGACATATTTTCTATAGATAGTTGGACTGGAATTGACGAACACTTAATACCAATATTATTCTTTATTAGTATTAGTGTCCAATAAAAATATAAATGGGGCGTAGCCAAGTGGTAAGGCAACGGGTTTTGGTCCCGCTATTCGGAGGTTCGAATCCTTCCGTCCCAGAGCATATCCATTGTATCCGAATACATCTTTTTTTTTCAACAAGGTTCTGTTTCAAGGTCTAATATTGGATAGAATATTATTCTTCTTTCTTTTTTGATTTTGAATGATTCTTTTCGGAATCATATCTCAGTTTTTCACAAAATGAACTAAATCGAGTTCAAATGACATGCAAATGTAACTGAATCCTTTTGTGATCCAGATAAAGATAAGATGGGACATAGATCACAGTTGCAGAAAGATTACTTAACCTCAGGTTAAACAAAATATGAAAATACATATAAAACGAGGAAGTGCTTAGCCTATAGGTATGTATTGTTATCCTATTTCAGTGACAATAGTCTTTCTATTTTTGTGAAAAAGAATTTGCATCCCTAAAATATTCAAATTTAAATATTTAACAATGATATTTCTTTTTATTGTTCGATCTATTTAGCTTATTTGCTTTAAATCATTGACAATTCTATTCGAAAAGAAACAGAGATTCTTATTTCTTATGATAATCAAATGTAGGCTTTACTGTAAAAGTAAAACTTGACTCAAATAATGATGTCGAAGTAGGAAACTTTTTCAATTATCAAGATTTGTAATGATTCCTTATGGGTTGAATCTTTGAGAAGTTGGAAATGGGTCAGTCTATCTTATTGAGTCACTTGAACAGGCAGAGTCAAATAGAATTTTATTTATTCGTGTTATTTCTGTTAGTTATGTTATTTCTATATTTAGATTTCTGGATATTTCTGTTAGATATTTTTTTGAGATATAGATTTATAGAAAAAAGTTCCGTTCATACAAAAAAAGCCCGGGTCTTGCTAAGATTTATTCAGAAAAATATTTATTATCTATGTAGCTAAGAAAAAATATAAATGACTATGTCTCTGTACCGACTGAACCAATGACTATTCATGATTCCATAATTGAATCAATTCCATACTGGTTCCAAATTAGAGGAATGTTATGGTAAAACTTCGTTTAAAACGATGTGGTAGAAAGCAACGTGCGACTTGAAGGACACGATCCGGTGTGGATTTTTATTCTTACATCCACCATTTTATTTTATATAGGAATGAAGGTGCTCTTGGCTCGACGTCGTTTGTTCTATATCTACTAGAACCCTTCTTTTTTTATTGGGTTGTTTTTATTGGGTTGTAATGTAAATAGTTCATGATGGAGCTCGAGTAGAAAGTATTGATTAATTTCTCAGGGGCAACGATCTAGGGTTAATGCCAATCAATAAATTGGAACAACTTCGTAAGTATATCTTCGATATAGAAATCGAAAGGATCCGATTCGAGCAAATTTTCAATTCAAAAAAATTGTTGGAACCGCAAAACTTTTTCGATCCACAGTGTATCGCGCACGAATCAACCGTCGGTATGATTCTAGAAAGAAATCACAAAAGGGGTATGTTGCTACCATTTTGAAAGGATTAAGAAGCACCGAAGTAATGTCTAAACCCAATGATTTAAAACAAAGATAAAGGATCCCAGAACAAGGAAACACCGCTTCAATTGTCTCACAGATCCGAATAAAGAATCCAAATAGATTTTCAACGAGACAAAAGGGGGGTTAAAGACCACTCAATAAAAAAATATCTTAATTTTCTTTAATTTAATATATTTGATAATTATTGAACTTGAGTTATGAGTACAAATGATTTTTAAATTTTCAGGAAGGAAGCTAAATAAAAATGACTATGAGTTAAATTATAAGCTAATTTCTTTTACGGATTCCTTTACTATTTATTATACTTTTATCCATAGACAAAACTTCAAATCATTTTTTCTCGAGCCGTACGAGGAGAAAACTTCCTATACGGTTCTAGGGGGGGGTTCTTTTTCATCTACATCTATCCCGATGAGCCGTCTATCGAATCGTTGCAATTGATGTTCGATCCCGAAGAGAAGGAAGAGATCTTCGGAAAGTGGGTTTTTATGATCCGATCAAGAATCAAACTTATTTAAACGTTCCCGCTATTCTCTATTTCCTTGAAAAAGGCGCCCAGCCTACAGGAACTGTTCAGGATATTTTAAAAAAGGCAGAGGTTTTTAAGGAACTTTGCCCTAATCAAACGAAATTCAATTAAATTAAGGTAAGGAATTAAATTAAGGAAATAAAAACTAAGGGTAGGATAGTGATTTCTATATAATTTTGGATATCTTTTCTATACTATGTTTTTTTTATTTCCTTCTTTTCTTTCTCTATTAGTATCTATTTATCATTGCTTTTATAGAATCTTTTTCTAACGAAAACCTTATTTGATTGATCCTCACAAAATCGAAAATTCTGGCCTG